AATATTCGGTCGTATGCTTGAAAGATAACCCCAAAAATCAAAGGAATACTTGGATAACTGGTTTATATGGATTCTTCTTGGTTGAGACCATACATAAAAATGACATTGCCACAAATGGACAAGATAATATTTCCACTTATTCATCAGAAGAGGAGTATCTTTTGATGCCAGAATCGATTTTCCTTGATATCTAACATACTGTATAAAAGGATCCTTGAAAAACCATAGGGTAGTCGGAAAATCGTTAGCAAAGACTTCAGGATATTTTAGTTTTTCATAAAAACGTATTCGCTCAAAAAAGATTCCGGAAGAGGTTAATCGTAAATGATTAGATTGGTTACGGAGAAAAAGTAAACTGGATTCGTATTCACATACATAAGAATTATATAGGAACAAGAATAATCTTTGATTACTTTTTGCAAAAATGGAGTTTTTTGGAGTAATAAGAATAGTCCGATTATAATACTCGTGAAGAAAGAGCCGGAATAAATGCAAAGAAGAGGGATCTTTCACGGAGTAGCGAAGGGTTTGAACCAAGATTTCCAGATGAATGGGGTAGGGTATTAGTACATCTGATGCATAATTTAAATGTGGAAATTTGTCCTCACAAAAAGGAAATATTGAATGAATTGATCGTAAATTATAAGATTTTACAATTTCTGTCTCCTCTAAGGAAGATATTAATCGTAGGGAAAACGGAATTTCCACAATGACTGCAAATCCCTCCGATATCATTTGAGAATACAAATTTTTGTTGTACCCCAAAAATTTATTTTGATTAGAATCATTAACGGAAATAATAAAATGATTCTGTTGATACATTCGACTAATTAAACGTTTTATACTTAGTAAACTAGATTTCTTGTCATAACCTACGTTATCCAACAAAACGGATCTATTTAAACCACGATCATGAGCAAGTGCATAAATATACTCCCGAAAGATAAGTGGGTGTAGGAAGTCATGTTGCTGAGATCTGTATAATTCTAAATATCCTTGAAATTCTTCCATTAAAAATTCAATTTGAATCAGAAAAGAAATAGGCGATTTATTGGGTTATCAAATGATACATAGTACGATACAGTCAAAACAAGGTATTTATAGTAATAAAAAACTAGATACCTTGGAAACAGGTCAACCTTAGCAACGGACTCTCTAAACCCCCCCTTTCCATATAAAGGATTTATGTTCAGTTATAGGATAACAAGATAGTTAGAAGCCCTTTATTTTATCAACCCAATCGCTCTTTTGATTTTGAAAAAAAAAAAAAAAATATCTTTATCAATATACTGCCTTCTTCTACACATTTATCTCTACCCCATAAAAGGGAATAGCGAATAGTTAGGACTCATAAGAAATTTCTAATCCACTGGTCGGAAAAGCTTTTCCCGCATTAAGCACTAATATATTTTTAACGTCTAATTAGATGGGGTAATCATTCAAAAATTAAGAACAGAAGCTCGTTACTTTTTATTTCCCTAGAATTGGAGCCTCTAGTAAGGCTCTACCCATTTATTCACTCGACCCCCCCCCCAAAAAAAAAAATGCTTTTTTGTTTTTAATTGAATTAAGCAATTGAAATAATATTTTGGACCTATTCAGTAAGAATGAAATATTCTCAGAATTATCCATTGCTACGACATGCTGCTTTTTCCATTCATTCCTTTCAGGATCAGTCGTGGTCTTACAAACTCTACCAATGGTATGGACGAATCTGTTGCTTCATACAAATGTGTAAAAGATGCTAGCCGCACTTAAAAGCCGAGTACTCTACCGTTGAGTTAGCAACCCAAATAAACAAATTAGAATGGGTAGATACAATCAGAATCCCAATAAATAACGAAATTGAATGGCACAACACAATCCAACAAAAAAAATAAAAACGAGAACCCACTATGAAGATAATAAAAATGAACAAATCCGACGAAAATGCAAAAAATTTTCAAATAAAATAGAAACTGAGGATAAAGTCAAAAATTTTCAAATATGTATAGACCGCCCCTCGCCTCTTTTATCTCTTATATTATCCATTAATTACTATTAATTGGTATATATCAAGTTTGATTGATTAAAAGCTTAATCAAAAAAGACTTCTTGTATGACAGAAAATCTAAGAACCTATTATTTGAATGAAATAAAAAATGACGTATTGAACAGGGATAAATAGACCCATTTATCCACGATCGGATTATATTTATTTGCTACACTGTTGTCAATATGAATATTGAGAAAAACATAAGCATCAAAAAGAGAAAACAAATTCTAAATTGAACTAACAATTGTGATTTCAATCAATTAAAATTAATCAAATTATTTAATTTGAAATATAAAAAAACGAAGGACTTGTGTTGGATTAGCACTATATAATATAGGTGTAAGACTAAAATAATATAGGTGTAAGACTAAATTAAGGAAGAAGGGGGAGAAGTAGAAAAAAATGAGGCTTATTCAATAACTAAAATAAGCAGGTTTAGTCTTTTGTTTTTTTTTTTGTTCATAGAGTTCCAACGAAAATAATTCCATCGGGGGTAATGTCAAATTTTTATGTCTATAGACCCCATTACTTCAATACGTCATTTCTTATTTATTCACTTAATCTTTTTTTATTAATAATTAATTGACTTTTGTTTGTTGATTAAGGCGAAGTTCCGTAAAAACACCCGCCTTTTTTGAAATATCATGAACAGTTCCTGTAGGTTGAGCGCCTTTTTCAAGGAAGTATAGAATAGCGGGAATGTTTAAATAGATTTGATTCTTTATCGGATCATAAAAACCCACTTTCCGAAGATCTCTTCCCTCTCGTCGGGATCGAACATCAATTGCAACGATTCGATAAATGGCTCATTGGGATAGATGAAAACAATACCCCCCCAAGAAACGTATAAGAAGTTTTCCCCTCGTACGGCTCGAGAAAATTAAGAATTATGTCTATATTCTATATATAGAATTACAATATCAAAATCAAATATATTCATAAAATCATCAAATTAATTATTTGAGTACTTTTTTATTATTCTTACCCAACAAAAAAAAATTCGTCATATTTGCAACCTCATAACTCAAGTTGGATAACTCTGAAATAACTCAAAAGAAAAACCTTTTTGACATTTCATCTATTGAGCGGTCTCTAACCCGTTAATTGTCTGTCTTCTTTAGAATCCGTTTTGATTCTTCATTCTGATCTAGTTGTTAAAACAATTGAAAACGGTATTTCCTTGTTCCAGGATCTTTGTCTTGAATCATTGGGTTTAGACATTACTTCGGTGATCTTTAAATCCTTTCAAAACGGCAGCAACATACCGTTTTTTGTGATTTCTTTTTATCAAAGAATCATACGAATGTTTGATTCTTGCGTAATACACTTTCCTTTTGATTTGATCGAAAGAGTTTTTTTTACCAATTTCAACAAACCTTCCTTTTGAATTGGAAATTTTCTCGAATAGGACCCTTTAAGTTTATGGATCGAAAATACACTTACGAAGTTGTTCCAATTTATTGATTGATACTAACCCTAGATTCTTGCCCCCGAAAAATAAATAAATACCTTCTACTCGAGCTCCATCCTATAGTATAATTATATCCATCCCCCCCCCCTCAAAAAAAAAGAGAGTTACAGCGGAACAGAACAAATGATGTCGAGCCAAGAGCACTTTCATTCCTATATAATATATATAAAATATAATATATAAAAAATGGTGGATGTAAGACTCCACAGTCGATCATGTCCTTCAAGTCGCACGTTGCTTTCTACCACATCGTTTTAAACGAAGTTTTACCATAACATTCCTTCATTTTTGAACCCGTATGTAATTGATTCCATTATGGAACCATGAATAATCATTGGTTCGGTTGGTACATAGTAATCTATCCCCTTTTCTTCTATAATGAAAAAAGGAGAGTCTCAGCAAGAATAAATCAATTTTATCCCGTTTTTTTAGATTAATAGGGATTAATAGAATTAAATATTGGAAATTCTATAAAAAGAATTTTTTTTTTTTATTTTCTATCTTTATATCATTTTAAATTTTTCTATCTTTATATCATTTTAAATTTTAGAATATATTTTTTTTTTATTGTAAAAATCAAATCCGTTAACTAAATTATAACTAATACGAAGAATTGAATCTGTATCTTCAAGTAAGATAATAGTGATAGGATAAATTCAACAATTTCAGACTTCGTCAAGTATCAAGAACTCATAAGAGTTGGTTACAAAGATTTAATTGATTGAAAAATATCCTATCCGATAGGATTGATTATTTTTTTTTGCATAACATAAAGTTGTACAGCAGGGATCTTTCTTTCGTTTTTTATCATCAGTAAGAGAGAGAAATTTAGATTGGAGTAAAGTAAACCATCTGTGATTAAAAAAAGATAGATAAAAAAACACTGACATAAGGGAAAATGGAAATTTTATGTTGTTATTTTTTCATATTTATACTATAAAATTGTTATTATTTAACGAATCACAAATGAATTCAATTTCATATTTCATATGCGTGTTATTTGAACTCAATTTAATTTGTGAAAAAGATATGATTCCGCGGATTATTAAAAAAAAAAAAAAATAATAATAATCACATTCTATACCAATATTCTACTTTGTAATACTTATTTTGTAATACTAATACAAAAAACTGTTCGAAAAGACAATCTATTTTCGTTTTCGATTTATTATAATATATATATTTTATTATGATATATATTTTAATATATATTAAACAAAATATATATAAATAGATTAATATTATTTATATTAATCCCATTCTCTAATAATATACAGACGGGTATGCTCTGGGACGGAAGGATTCGAACCTCCGAATAGCGGGACCAAAACCCGTTGCCTTACCACTTGGCCACGCCCCATTTATTTCTATTCGACACTAATAAACACTAATATTGGTACGGGTTATTCGTCAACTCCAGTCTAAATATCTATTATTTAGAAAATGGATTACTAGAATTTTTATACCTGTATACTATACATGTAGACATCAAATAAAACGGAATTTATTGATCATTACATAGAATTCAATTAAGATATTGTACGAAAGTATGATTTATTCTATTCTCTTTTGATTTGAGATATAGAAGGATTTTTGATTGGGTAAGTTCAAATCAAAGAAAGTTTTTTTGTCTATCTTATTTTATTTTTAGTCATTTTTTTTTTCTTCTATACAACAATACCATATTTATAATAAAAAACTCAATCAAAATAAATACAATTATCCCCCCAAAAACAAAATGTTTATTATGCTTAATATTTTTAGTTTGATCTGTATCTACCTTAATTCTGCTCTTTATTCCAGTAGTTTTTTCATCGCAAAATTGCCCGAAGCCTACGCTTTTTTGAATCCAATTGTAGATGTTATGCCAGTAATACCTCTGTTCTTTTTTCTCTTAGCCTTTGTTTGGCAAGCTGCTGTAAGTTTTCGATGATATTTTTACTAAAGTCCCAGACAAATTCATGATTTATTCAAAAAAATTCATAGAATTGAGAAAATCAGATAAGTCCTACACTCTCAATTCAAATACTGAAATTATTGTACAACCGCGACAAATCTGGATCACCCCACTTTATTTCTTGGTGTCAAAAGAAAAAAAGTAGGGTGTGTGGTATAAAAGTGGAGAATCTATTCTCTTTTTTCCTAAAAAAATCTTGGAGATTGTATAATGCTTACTCTAAAACTATTTGTTTACACGGTAGTGATATTCTTTGTGTCTCTCTTTATCTTCGGATTCCTGTCTAATGATCCAGGACGTAATCCTGGACGTGAAGAATAAAAAAAAGGTTTTCTTTACTTGATTTTTAACTGTTATTTAGTAAGATTTTATCTATGCTACTTCTTTAAACTTTAAACTATTAATTTTTAACTATAATAAAATAATCAAAAAAAAAAAGAGCTCGCGAGAAATTCGAAATAAAATCCCAAGTCATCAACGAAAACGGAAAGAGAGGGATTCGAACCCTCGGTACAAAAAACTCGTACAACGGATTAGCAATCCGACGCTTTAGTCCACTCAGCCATCTCTCCTCCCAATTGAAAAGGATAATACTATGTTACATTATAGTTATTATGTTACATTATAAAACATAAGGCTTGAAAACGCTCGTCATAGTATATATTCTTATTTTTTTCGTAATTTTTGGCTTTTTAGTTCCACGGCCCGGCCGGGTCAGTACTTAGCCGGGCCCGCCCTTTTGTTCCAACAAATCATAAATAAAAAATTTGCTTGTTATTGGGATAAAAAAAAGAACTTTTTGAATTTCTATGATATATAATCAAATGATATCGAATCAAAGTCCCATTTCTTTCTTGGTTAGTCTTTTTATTCCGGTTAAATTAAATAAGAAAAAGGGAACTCTTGTTTCTTGACACAATCTATTTTTGTGTTATGGCTTAAGTTTGGGACAAAAACCTCGTGCAAAAAAGCACTTGGTATTTAGTTATTAAAATTAAATGAATCCTCTTTTCCTAATCTCATTAGGTCCTCTGATACAAAAGGTAAACGCTCTGGTTTTCATGATTCTTTTCTGATCTTTTGTTTTAGTTTTGATTAGGGTCGACAAAAGGTCCATTTCTATACAATAATCTGATTGTAGCGGGTATAGTTTAGTGGTAAAAGTGTGATTCGTTCTATAACCCCTTATATAGTTAAAGGGTCTTTCGGTTTGATTAATATTCATTCCGAACAAAAACTTTAGTTCTTAAAAGGATTGAATCCTTTACCTCTCAATGAAAAATTCGAGGAAGAATATACATTCTCGTGATTTGTTTCCAACAATCAATTTAAAATTGAAAAATTGGATTATGAGATTACGAAACATAATTTTTTTTATTGGATCAATACTTCCAATTGAATGAGTATGAGTAAAGGACCCATGGATAAAGATAGAAAGTTTATTTCTAATCGTAACTAAATCTTCCATTTTTCATTTCTATAGGGAGAATTGAAGCGAAACAGCTATTAAACAATGTCTTTGGTTTACTAAAGACATCGAGAAATTGTTTTAGCTCGGTGGAAACAAAATGCTTTTCCTAAGGATTCTTTCAAATAGAAGTAGAGAACGAAGTAACTAGAAAGATTGTTAGAATATAACCCCCCCTCTTTTTCTATAGGGATCGTCTAGAAAGCAGGTTGTTCTGAATAGATTCAGACATAAAAGCTGACATAGACGTTATGGGTCGGATTTTCTTTAGTTCGTTCATGTTTGAATCTGGGAATTTCTCCATCTTCCATAAAGGAGCTGAATGAAAACAAAGTTTCACGTTCAGTTTTGAATTAGAGACGTTCAAAATGATGAATCAACGTCGACTATAACCCCTAGCCTTCCAAGCTAACGATGCGGGTTCGATTCCCGCTACCCGCTTTTACTTTATCATTATAATCTTTAATATTCTAAAAATGAAATCTTTTTATGAAAATTTTTTTTTTTTTTAATAAAAAATTGGAATGAATCGAATTAATGTGATGCATATTGAAATTAATGTAATGCAT